CCTCAAATAAAAAATTTAATATTTTTTAAAATAAAAGTTAAATAATCAATTTTGCAAGGAAAAAGAAGAACCAAGCTCTTCAATAAAAGTCTTATAAACAATAAAATTATTTAAGTTTATTTTGTTTATTTTAAAAAAATAAGATAAAAACTTATAACTTAAAGATTGATTATAAAAAAAAGAAGAAGAATTAACCATATTAATAAAATATTTACGTAAGTATAATTTTTTATGTTTTCGAGAAAAATAATAATTATTATTATTTTTGATTATTAAATGATACACTAATAAAAAAATTACGGGAGTAGGAATTGAACCTACAACTTTAGATCATGAGCCTAATGAGTTTACCATTTTACTCTATCCCGTTAGTATACTCCTAGTGAGAGTTGAACTCACGTTTATGCCACGAAAAAGCACTGTCTTAACCACTAAACGATAGGAGCTTTTTTTGAACCATATTTAGATCGAGACTGTTTTCTGCCATAAACAGAATTAAAGTCTAAAATACCACGTACAAACTGATAACGTACACCAGGTAAATCTTTAACTCTACCACCTCTTACTAAGACAACTGAGTGTTCCTGTAAATTGTGACCCTCTCCAGGAATATATCCAATTAAAAATTTTCCGTTATTTAAACGTACTTTTGCTACTTTACGTTCAGCTGAATTTGGTTTTTTAGGATTAGTTGTGTAAACACGAATACAAATACCTTTTTTTTGAGGACATTTATTCAAAAGGTTTTTTGTGGTTTTTTGTGGTTTTGTTTTACGAGGTTTTTTAAGTAACTGATAAATAGTTGGCATCGTTAGTAGTATTTAATTTATAAAACTTAATACATAGAAAAAAGAATCAAAAATCAAAAAATATAAAAATGAAAAAAGAAGAAAATAACTGTAAAAAAAAGTCAGGAGGTGTCAATATAAAAATAAAAAATATAAAAATAAAAATTAACATAGATTTATACAACTTTATAAAATTATACAAATTAAATAAATCAATAAAAAAATAAATAAGTAAGGTTTTAAAAAAAAATCAAGAAATAAACATACTAAAAGATGTTTTAAATAATAAAACTCAAGTTATATAAGATAATATCGTAATTTCTGACTCAATGCGCAATAAAGAAATATCATTAGAATATTCTCATTGTAAAAAAAAGATTAAAATATTAAAGAGTAAAAAAACATGATTTAATAAATAAAAAAAGAAAAAGAAAAAGAAAAAATTATTTGATAGTTTAGTAAAAAAAATTATTTGGTATTTTTTTCAGCTATTAAATAAAAAACTATTAAAATGATAAAGAGTTAAAGGATAAGTAAACAAAAAAGAAAAAAAAGATAATAAATATCAAATAACATCAACAAAATCTGTTATTTGAGTTACTATAAAACGTCTCGTTAGTAAAGAAATAAAAGGATAAACTTCAAATAAAAAAATCACATCTATATGTATAAAAAGCATAAAAAAGCATAAACTATAACTTATAAATACATATATGAAACGTATAATCAGTTCAATAAAATAAAAATTATAGTTTTTCATTAGTATAATGAGTGTATTAGGATTCGAACCTAAGATTAATAAATTAAAAGTTTATTGCTTTAACCAACTAAGCTACACACTCCTCAAGTATTGTGTTTAGAAAGACTTGAACTTTCAATATTTAAATTCGTAGTTTAATACTTTATCCATTTAAGTTATAAACACAAGTAATTAGTTAATGAGTGATAAAGGATTTGAACCTTTAACCTTTTCAATGTAAATAAAACACTCTACCAATTGAGTTAATCACTCAAAAATTATAAATAAAGTTATTACATTTAGATAATATAAAAGACTAGAATCAGATTCGAACTGACGTTAAAAGATTTGCAATCTTTTACATAACCACTATGTTATCTAGCCATAAAGTAAAAAATATCTTCAGTTAAGTTGCTATATCTGTATTCAAGTATATCGGACAAGGTATAAAAAAATAGTTTAATCTAATAAAATCACTAAAATAAAGTTTAGATAAATTAATAAATAAATTTAAATTTAAAAAGGTATTTTTAGTAGTAAATGAAAAAACTTTACGATAAAAAGAAATAAATTCATTTTTAATTACAAAAAATAAGTAATTTTTTGATTTTTTAAAGACATTATATTTAAAATTTGTGTATAGTAAAAATTCTAAATAGGTTTTAATACAAGAGTCACGTAAAGTAACTAAAAAATTATTAAAAAAAGAATTTTTTATGTTACACAATAAATTAAATTTTTTAAAAGTTGAAAGTTCTTTCTGAATTAGTAATTCGATTGAATTATCAGAAGAAAAAATTTTCAAAATACGTAAATCTGAATTAAACAAATTACTTATCAAAAATTTTTTATCTACAAAATCATATTTGCTAATTAACTTATGATAAATATGCAATCTTGAATTTAAAGAAAAATTCATAATATAAACTAATTTTAATTAAATAAACTGGAAACAACCAGACTTGAACTGGTAATTTTATGTTTGCAAAACATACGTTTTTACCAAATTGAAACTATGTTCCCAATAAAATTCTACTTATTTTAGATTATATATATATATAAGGTTTTGAAGAGAATAGGATTCGAACCTACGATACATTGTTATGTATGACAATTTAGCAAACCGTTGCTTTCAACCACTCAGCCATCTCTTCTTATGTATTAACAGGAGAAAAAGGATTTGAACCTTTAACCATTAGTTTTGAAAACCAAAGCTCTACCAATTAAGCTATTCTCCTTAATTTTAATAAAAATCAAACTTTCTGGATAGGAATTGAACCTACAACCTCGTAGTTAACAGCCACATGCTCTACCAATTAAGCTACCAGAAAAACACAATAAATTAAAGTTTTTACTAGATTATATATATATAAGGTTTTTGAAGAGAATAGGATTTGAACCTATGTTAATAATTATTTAATAGATTTACAGTCTATCGCCTTTAACCACTCAGCCATCTCTTCTTATGTATTAAGGTAAATAATACTACATAAACGCATATAACACGTTTCAAAGGAATCGAACCTTTAATATTCAATTTAGAAGATTGATGTTTTATCCAATTAAACTAGAAACGTAATTGTTATAAACCCTTATAGTTAGTTAAGTACTATGATGTAGTTATTAGTTATATATATATATATATGTTTATTTTACAACTCCCCCTATATGCGTTTTTTTTGCATTAAACAAATTTTTTATTATTTATTCAGAGAAGTAAGTAATTTACTTAGTAAATTAGGTTAATATAATCTTAATTTAACTAAAAAAAATATAAAAATTTGTCTGCCATAAAAAAAACGCATATAGGGGGGGAGGTTAGATGCTCCTGGTTAATGTAATATATATATATGTTTATTATAAACCCTTATAGTTAGTTAAGTACTATGATGTAGTTATTAGTTATATATATATATGTTTATTATAAACCCTTATAGTTAGTTAAGTACTATGATGTAGTTATTAGTTATATATATATGTTTATTTTACAACTCCCCCTATATGCGTTTTTTTTGCATTAAACAAATTTTTTATTATTTATTCAGAGAAGTAAGTAATTTACTTAGTAAATTAGGTTAATATAATCTTAATTTAACTAAAAAAAATATAAAAATTTGTCTGCCATAAAAAAAACGCATATAGGGGGGGAGGTTAGATGCTCCTGGTTAATGTAATATATATATATATGTTTATTATAAACCCTTATAGTTAGTTAAGTACTATGATGTAGTTATTAGTTATATATATATATATATGTTTATTATAAACCCTTATAGTTAGTTAAGTACTATGATGTAGTTATTAGTTATATATATATATATATGTTTATTTTACAACTCCCCCTATATGCGTTTTTTTTTGCATTAAACAAATTTTTTATTATTTATTCAGAGAAGTAAGTAATTTACTTAGTAAATTAGGTTAATATAATCTTAATTTAACTAAAAAAAATATAAAAATTTGTCTGCCATAAAAAAAACGCATATAGGGGGGGAGGTTAGATGCTCCTGGTTAATGTAATATATATATATGTTTATTATAAACCCTTATAGTTAGTTAAGTACTATGATGTAGTTATTAGTTATATATATATATATATGTTTATTATAAACCCTTATAGTTAGTTAAGTACTATGATGTAGTTATTAGTTATATATATATATATATGTTTATTTTACAACTCCCCCTATATGCGTTTTTTTTGCATTAAACAAATTTTTTATTATTTATTCAGAGAAGTAAGTAATTTACTTAGTAAATTAGGTTAATATAATCTTAATTTAACTAAAAAAAATATAAAAATTTGTCTGCCATAAAAAAAACGCATATAGGGGGGGAGGTTAGATGCTCCTGGTTAATGTAATATATATATATGTTTATTATAAACCCTTATAGTTAGTTAAGTACTATGATGTAGTTATTAGTTATATATATATATATATGTTTATTATAAACCCTTATAGTTAGTTAAGTACTATGATGTAGTTATTAGTTATATATATATATATATGTTTATTTTACAACTCCCCCTATATGCGTTTTTTTTGCATTAAACAAATTTTTTATTATTTATTCAGAGAAGTAAGTAATTTACTTAGTAAATTAGGTTAATATAATCTTAATTTAACTAAAAAAAATATAAAAATTTGTCTGCCATAAAAAAAACGCATATAGGGGGGGAGGTTAGATGCTCCTGGTTAATGTAATATATATATATGTTTATTATAAACCCTTATAGTTAGTTAAGTACTATGATGTAGTTATTAGTTATATATATATATATATATGTTTATTATAAACCCTTATAGTTAGTTAAGTACTATGATGTAGTTATTAGTTATATATATATATATGTTTATTTTACAACTCCCCCTATATGCGTTTTTTTTTGCATTAAACAAATTTTTTATTATTTATTCAGAGAAGTAAGTAATTTACTTAGTAAATTAGGTTAATATAATCTTAATTTAACTAAAAAAAATATAAAAATTTGTCTGCCATAAAAAAAACGCATATAGGGGGGGAGGTTAGATGCTCCTGGTTAATGTTATATATATATATGTTTATTATAAACCCTTATAGTTAGTTAAGTACTATGATGTAGTTATTAGTTATATATATATATATATGTTTATTATAAACCCTTATAGTTAGTTAAGTACTATGATGTAGTTATTAGTTATATATATATGTTTATTTTACAACTCCCCCTATATGCGTTTTTTTTGCATTAAACAAATTTTTTATTATTTATTCAGAGAAGTAAGTAATTTACTAAGTAAATTAGGTTAATATAATCTTAATTTAACTAAAAAAAATATAAAAATTTGTCTGCCATAAAAAAAACGCATATAGGGGGGGAGGTTAGATGCTCCTGGTTAATGTAATATATATATATATGTTTATTATAAACCCTTATAGTTAGTTAAGTACTATGATGTAGTTATTAGTTATATATATATATATATATATATGTTTATTATAAACCCTTATAGTTAGTTAAGTACTATGATGTAGTTATTAGTTATATATATATATATATGTTTTACCAATTTAATAAATTTTTTTCTTAAAGGTAAGGAGAATAGCTTAATTGGTAGAGCTTTGGTTTTCAAAACCAATGGTTAAAGGTTCAAATCCTTTTTCTCCTTACAAAAAATTATTATTCATGCTTACTACATTTATTACAAGTCCCTTAGAACAATTTGAAATTGTAACTATTTTACCTTTTTCTTTATTCGGATTAAATTTATCTTTAACAAATTCTTCATTTTTTTTTTTATTTTCCATTTTTATTTCCATTTTTTGATTATATTTAAGTTTTTTTAATTCTAGTTTAATTCCTAATAACTGACAAGTTTTACAAGAGTCTTTTTATACTTTAACAGCTGATATTGTTAGAGATAATTTAGGTACAAAGGGTGAAGTTTACTTTCCTTTCATTTTTTCTTTACATTTAATTTTATTATCTTGTAATTTAGTTGGTATGGTACCTTATAGTTTTACTGTAACAAGTCATATTATTTTTACTTTTAGTTTAGCTTTATCTATTTTTATTGGGGTTAATATTATTGGACTACTTACGCATGGTATGAGATTCTTTTCTTTATTTCTACCTAGAGGAGTTCCTTTAATTATAATGCCACTTTTAGTAACTATTGAAATAGTTTCTTACATAATTAAAGTTTTTACCCTGTCTATACGTTTATTTGCGAATATGACTTCTGGCCATACTCTTTTAAAAATAATAGCTGGATTTTCTTGAACAATGTTATCAGCAGGTGGTTTGATTTCACTCTTTCATATTGTTCCTTTATCACTTTTACTTATCTTGATTGGATTAGAGCTTGGTATAGCTGCTTTACAAGCTTACGTTTTTACTTTACTAACTTGTATTTACTTAAACGACGTTTTAGAAATGCATTAAATAAAATAATATGCCACAACTAGACTTTACTATCGTATTTACGCAAATTTTTTGACTTTTACTAGTTTTTATTTATACTTATTCAATTCTTATTTATTTTTTTATACCTTTGTTTGTTAAGTCTTTTAAAACTAGAAAACAGATTATTTATAATAATATCGAAACTTTAAACTTCATACGAAATAATTTTGATACAAAACAAAAGTTACTTATCAATAAACTATTTAATAATTTTTACCAAGTAAAAATTATGTTTGAAACTAAAATTTTTACTATTTTTTCTTTTAAATCAACAACTGACTTACATTCTATAGATTTAAATTTAGTGAAAGTACTACATAACAATACTTTATACTATGATAATTTAATTTTAAATTTAAATATTTTAAATTTAAACTTTAAACTTAATTAACTTTATAACTGTGTACTTACTAATTTTATTTATTCCTTTAGCAGGTTCCTTAATAACAGGTTTTTTAGGACGTTTTTTAGGACGTTATGGTTCAGGTATCTTTTCTAGTACTTGTGTTTTTCTTTCTGCATTATTGTCTTTTGCAGCTTTTTATGAAATTGGATTTTTAAGTTCACCATGTTATCTAAAATTAACTACATGAGTAACTTCTGGTACTTTTAATATTTTTTGAGGATTTATTTTTGATAGTTTAACTTGTGTAATGTTAATTGTTGTTACTTTAGTTTCAACATTGGTACATCTTTACTCGATAAAGTATATGGAAAATGATCCACATTGCCCTAGATTTATGTCCTACTTACAAATTTTTACTTTTTTTATGTTAGTTTTAGTAACGGCAGATAATTTAGTTCAAATGTTTTTAGGTTGAGAGGGTGTCGGTATATCGTCTTACTTATTAATAAATTTTTGATATACACGTTATTGAGCTAATCAATCAGCTTTAAAAGCCCTACTTATCAACAGGATTGGGGATTTTGCATTAAGTATTGGTATTTTATTGGTATTTTACACATTTAGGTCTTTAGACTATTCAGTAATTTTTGCACTTATACCCTTGTTTAAAAACTATTTTTTTATAGTTCTAGGTTACAAGTTACATACATTATCGTTAATTTCTATATTTTTATTTTTAGGCGCTGTGGGTAAATCAGCACAATTAGGTTTACACACTTGATTGCCTGATGCCATGGAAGGTCCCACACCTGTGTCTGCTTTAATTCATGCAGCTACTATGGTAACAGCCGGGGTTTTTTTAATGGTAAGGTTTTCACCTTTATTAGAGTTTACACCATTAATTTTATTTGTTATGGTTATTTTTGGATCTCTTACTGCATTTTTTGCTTCTATGGTTGGGACTTTTCAAAATGATTTGAAAAAAATTATAGCATATTCAACTTGTAGTCAATTAGGTTATATGATTTTTTGTTGTGGTATGTCAAGTTATACTTTAAGTATGTTTCATTTATCTAATCATGCTTTTTTTAAAGCTTTGCTTTTTTTATCAGCGGGATCGGTTATACATTCTATTTCTGATGAGCAAGATATAAGAAAAATGGGTAGTTTAATACGATTTTTACCTATTACTTACTCGGTAATGTTGATAGGTTCTTTATCATTAGCAGGATTTCCTTTTTTAACAGGTTTTTATTCAAAAGATTTCATACTAGAGGTAACTCAAGTTTTAAATTCTAAAAATTTAATTTTTACTTATGGATCTTTTGCATGTTGGTTAGGTAATCTTTCTGTTTTTTTTACTTCATTTTATTCTTTTAGATTAATTTATTTAACTTTTATAAATAGTTGTAATACTCCTCGACCTTTAATAAATAATGTACATGAATCATCTTTTTTTATGGTGTTACCTTTGATATTATTAGCTTTTGGAAGTATTTTTATAGGTTTTTTAACTAAAGATTTTTTTATAGGTTTAGGGACAGATTTTTGAGGTTCTTCTATTTTAATTTTACCTTATAATTTAGTTTTTATTGAAGCAGAATTTTTACCTATATTAACTAAATGATTACCTTTTTTATTAAGTTTTTTGGGTATTTTAGTTTCTAGTTTTTTTAATTTATTAAATTTAAATATTTTTTCTTATCTAATACCTAATTTTTCTTTTTTTTTATTTAATTTGGCTTTTTTAATTAATAAAAAGTGGTATATTGATATTTTACATAATCGTTTTTTACTTTTACCTTTACTTAAGTTTGGTTACTTAGTAACTTTTAAAACTTTTGATCGTGGTTTTATTGAATTATCAGGTCCTTTTGGTTTTTCTTTATTAGTTAATTTATTTAGTACTAGAATTTTTAACTTACATACAGGTCATATAACTCACTATTTATTTTTTATGATTTTAGGTTTATGTACTTTTATTGTTTTATGTACACCTCATTTATTTAATTTTTTTGCTATAGATTATCGTGTTTTTTTTATATTTATTTCTTTACTTTTTGTTATTTAATTTATTTTACGAGTCTATAGCTTAAGGGTTAGAGCATACGCGTGTGGCATGTTAAGAGTTTGATTTATAATAATAATAACTCTTTTATATATATATACTTAAATATAAATTAATTTTTTTATGTAAGTGGAATTCTTACTACTTTTAAGATTCAAGTACAAACATTTTTTATAATTGTTTATTAAAGCTAAAAGATGTCTATAAATTTATGAGTACGTACAGGAACTTGCTGAAAATGTCATAACTCTATAAAATTAAATTAATAAATAAATTAATTAGCGTATAATTTAGTTAGAATCTCTTATTTTAATTGGTGTAAAGCAAGACTCTAAAAATTTTATAGTTAACAAGATTGAAAACATGTAATTTAAGGATAATAAAAAAGGCAAATGTTTTTTTATAGTAAAAAAAATAAGCTAATATTATTTTATTTGAAATTATAAGCTGTATGATAAGAAATTATCATGTGTAGTTTTAAGCAAAGATTAATTTAATCGATTGTAACTTGATAAGCGTAAAGTTGGTTGTTCGAATCAACCTAGACTCAAAACAAAAATATTTATTTGTGGTTTTTATGATAAAAATATTTAATCCTCTTTTACTTACTTCAATTACTCCTCTTTTAGGGTTAATTACTTTATTTTTTATTCCAAAACATAATGTTATTTTATGTCGTAAAGTTGCTTTGTATACGACTTGTGTAACATTTTTATTATCTCTAGTTATTTGACTACAGTTCGATCAAAATTCTACATTTTTTCAGTTTTGTAAAACATTTAATTGGTTTATTTCTCTTAATTTTTATTATACAATTGGTATTGATGGTATTTCTTTATTTTTTATTTTACTAACAACTTTTTTATTAGTTTTATGTGTTTTAATTAGTTGAGAGTCAGTGATTATTCATGTAAAAGAGTACTTAATTTCCTTTTTGTTACTAGAATTTTTATTAATTCAAGTTTTTAGTGTCTTAGATTTATTTCTCTTTTATTTCTATTTTGAGAGTGTACTAATACCAATGTTTTTAATAATTGGAATTTGGGGTTCTCGAGAAAGAAAGATAAGAGCTGCATATCAATTTTTTTTATATACATTAGTTGGTTCTTTATTTATGTTATTGTCTTTAATTTCTATTTATTTTAATGTTGGTACAACAGATTTACAAATTTTATTTAATTATAGATTTACAGAAAATCAACAACTGTTATTTTGATTAGCTTTCTTTGCAAGTTTTGCTATTAAAATTCCTATGTTTCCTTTTCATATTTGATTACCAGAAGCCCATGCTGAAGCACCTACTGCAGGATCAGTTATACTAGCTGGAGTTCTTTTAAAAATGGGTGGTTATGGGTTTTTAAGGTTTTCAATTCCTATGTTTCCTTTAGCTACAGTTTATTTCACTCCATTAGTCTTTACTTTAAGTTTAGTTGCGACATTATACGCATCTTTAACTACATTAAGACAAGTAGATTTAAAAAAAATTATTGCTTACTCGTCTGTAGCACACATGGGTTTTGTTACTATTGGTTTGTTTACATTAAATGTGCAAGGACTTGAAGGTAGCATTTTACTTATGTTGAGTCATGGATTAGTTTCTAGTGCGCTTTTTTTATGTGTTGGTATTTTATATGATCGTTATAAGACTAGAATTATTAAATATTATGGGGGTTTAGTACAGGTTATGCCTGTTTTTACTATTTTCTTCTTTTTCTTTTCTTTTTCAAATATTGGTTTTCCTGGGACAAGCAGCTTTTTAGGGGAATTTTTAGTTTTAATAGGAGCATTTCAATCAAATTTATTTTTAACTTTTTTCTCATCTTTTAGTATAATTTTAAGCGCTGGTTATTCTATATGATTACTTAATAGAATTAGTTTTGGTTTACTACGATTAGACTACTTTAAAACTTTTCAAGATGTGTCTAGACGTGAGTTTTTTATACTTTTACCCTTATTTTTTTTAATTTTATTAATGGGTATTTCACCGAATTTTTTTTTAAATGAGATACATTTTTCTGTTAATAATTTGTTAGAACAATGCTCTAATTTTTAAATTTATTTATTATTTATGTTTATAATTTCACAATGATGATTATTTAGATTTTCTAGTCTATTACTTTTACCTTTTATTTTTTCTGATATTGAACTATTATTTTTCCTTTTTCCTTATTTATTTTTGCATTTTAATTTAGGTTTGGAAGCAACGTTTAACGATTATCTTCATAACAAGAATACTTTAGTTTTACTACTATTACTTACAAGATTATGTAATTTTGAATTTTTACGTAATTTAATAGAATTTTTATTTTAAAATTAATAAAAAAATGAAAATAAACGCTATATTTGATATTTATTTTACTTTACCAGAAATATATTTGTCTATTTCTATCTTTTACCTATTAATTTTTGGTGTTTTATTAAGTGTTTCCAAAATTAAGGGCTATCCTCTTTTATCTTTTACTTTTAGTTATTTAATTTTACAAGTCCTTTTCTTTACTATTTTTTTTTTTATGAATTTTCCTTATTTAAATTTTTATTCTTGAAATTATTTTCTTACCAGTGACTTTTTCATATATTTCTCTAAAATTATTTTAGGATTAAGTGTTATTTTATGAATTTATTTATCTAGAAATTATACTATTCAAGAGAAGCTTAATTCTTTTGAATACTGATTATTAATCTTACTAGCTACTCTTGCTTTATTTTTAATATTACAATCGTACGATATTACAACAACTTATCTTGTTATAGAATTTCAAAGTTTAACTTTTTATGTTTTAGCGAGTTTTAAACGTTCATCTGAATTTTCAACGGAAGCCGGTCTTAAATATTTTGTTTTAGGTGCCTTTTCTTCAGCATTTCTTTTGTTTGGTTTATCTTTATTGTATGGTTTAACAGGTTTAACTAATTTTTTAGATTTAAGCATCTTTTTTACTGGTTTTTTATTAGAAAATAAATTATTATTTTTTGGAACTTTTATTAGTTTAATATTTATAACATCATCTTTATTATTTAAAATATCGTCAGCTCCTTTCCATATGTGATCTCCAGATGTTTATGAGGGAGCTCCTACGAGCATAACAGCTTTTTTTGCCATTTTTCCTAAATTAGTTATATTTACTTTATTGATCCGTATTTATTTTTTTACTTTTCATGATTTCTTTTTTCTTTGAAAAAATTTATTTTTAATTACTTCTTTTTTATCTTTATTCATAGGAGCTTTAGGAGCTTTTACACAAAATAAATGAAAACGTTTTTTGGCTTATAGCTCTATAAGTCATATTGGGTTTATTTCAATTGGTTTTTTAACAGGTGAATTAGATGGTATATTTAGTATTATAATTTATCTCTTTATATATATTGTAACATCTTTTTCTATATTTTCATTTTTAATAAGTTTACGTTTGTATGAGTATCCAAAGCATTATCAAATACGTTATATTTTTGAAGTTATTAACCTATCAAAAATAAACCCTATTTTATCAATATCTTTGACATTAATATTATTTTCTATGGCAGGTATTCCACCTTTATCAGGTTTTTTTGCTAAAGTTTTTGTTTTATTAATTGGAATTCAAAGTAATTACTATATTCTTGTATTAGTTGCTGTATTTACAAGTAGTATTTCTTGTTTTTATTATATACGAATTATTCAGACAATATATTTTATTAATACTAGTAAAAAATTTTCTTTAATGATTCCGATTTCTAAGTCAAATTCTTTAATTTTAGGATCTTCTTGTATTTTTTTACTTTTATTCTTTTTAGATATAGAACTATTTTCTATTCCAATTAATAGGATGGCTTTATCTTTTTCTTACTAAAACTATAAATAACTATGATTTTACTATCTATTTTAAAATTTTTTACAATAGTTTTACCTTTAATTTTGGCAGTTGCTTACATGACTTTAGCAGAGAGAAAAGTTATGGCTGCTATGCAAAGACGTAAAGGACCCAATGTCGTTGGTGTTTTTGGGTTATTGCAACCTTTAGCAGATGCTTTGAAATTATTTGTAAAAGAAACAATATTACCTTCAAGTTCTAATTTATTAGTTTTTGTTATTGCACCTATTTTAACTTTTCTTTTATCTTTAATTTCATGATGTGTTTTACCTTTAGGTGAAGGTATGGTATATTCTGATATAAATGTTGGTGTTTTATACATTTTAGCTATTTCTTCATTAGGAGTTTATGGAATTATTATGGCTGGTTGATCTAGTAATTCAAAATATGCTTTTTTAGGTGCTTTAAGATCAGCAGCACAAATGGTTTCATATGAAGTTTCTGTAGGTTTAATATTAATAAATGTCTTACTTTGTGCAGGGTCATTAAATTTTTCAGAGATAACTTTAGCCCAGCAAAAAATATGATATTGTATACCATTATTTCCTGCTTTTATAATGTTTTATATATCAATTTTAGCTGAAACAAATAGAGCTCCTTTCGATCTACCAGAAGCAGAAGCAGAGCTAGTTGCAGGTTATAATGTTGAATATTCTGCAATGGGTTTTGCTTTATTTTTTTTAGGTGAATACGCTAATATGATTTTAATGTGTAGCTTAACAACTACTTTGTTTTTAGGGGGTTGGTTACCTATATTTAATATTTTATTATTTAACTGAATATCCCCAACAATCTGATTTAGTATTAAGACTACTTTTTTACTTTTTTCTTTTATTTGAGTAAGATCATCTTTACCTCGTTACAGATATGATCAACTTATGCGTTTAGGATGAAAAATTTTTTTACCACTTTCTTTATCTTGAGTTTTTTTTGTTTCCTCTCTTTTAATTAGTTTAAATTGACTTCCTTAAATTAAAAAAATGAATATTTTATTTACTGAGTACTCAACAATTTTGATATTTTTTTCAATTTCATCTTTTCTTTCTATTACATTATTTTTTTTATCTTATTTAGTAACATCTCAGAAATCTGACCAAGAAAAAATTAGTGCCTACGAATGTGGTTTTAACCCATTTGATGATGCAAGATCTACTTTTGATGTTAGATTTTATTTAGTGGCAATTTTATTTTTGATTTTTGATTTAGAAATTAGTTTTTTGTTTCCTTGATCTTTAGTTTTAGGTGAACTTCCTTGATTTGGATTTTGAACTATGATATTTTTTTTATTTATTCTTACTATTGGTTTTATTTATGAATGATATAAAGGTGCTCTAGAGTGAGAATAATATAAATTTTAGTACTGTAACTGTATAAAGCTTAATTATAAATGCATGATCCCTTACCGAACTCAAATGCAGTTTTGTCTTTTCTAAATCTACTTTTTTATGGAAACTTTAGTTAGTTATAGTAAATATTATTAAAAAAATCATGAAACTTTATAACAATAAATCTATTATTTTATTAGTATTATTAAAAAAAAACAATATAATATGTGTATTAACTACATTATCAGGCAAAGTATTGACTTGAGTAACTACAGGTTCACTTAAGTTAAGAGGTACAAGAAAAATAACATCTTTGACTATTATTTCATCTTTAAAATTAATTTATACTTACATTTATAAATTTAATTGTAATAACGTACATATTAAAATAAAAGGAATAAACAAAAACAAAAATTTGTTTATTAAATATTTAAAATCTATTGGTTTTAATATTATATCGTTTCAAGAAATACCATTGTTACCTTACAATGGTTGTAAAAATAATAATATCCGTAGAATTTAATTATTGGCGAAATAGTTTAGTTTGGTTAGAACGTTGGAATCATAATCTAAAAGTCGTAGGTTCGAATCCTACTTTCGCTATATTAATAATAACTTATAAGATACAATTATTTTATTCTTATATTTTCCAGAGATACTTATAAAAACAAAAATAATTATATAATGAACGTTACTCTTCAAAGTGCAAAAATGGTTGGAGCAGGTTTAGCAACCATTGGTTTAACGGGTGTAGGTGCAGGTGTAGGAATTGTATTTGGTTCTTTAGTAATGGCTTATGCACGCAACCCTTCTTTAAAACAACAATTATTTGGTTATACAATTTTAGGTTTTGCTTTAACAGAAGCTGTGGCTCTGTTTGCATTAATGATGGCTTTTTTAATTTTATTTACATAATATTAATTATTTAGGGTATGGCGAAATTGGTTATCGTATTTGTCTTGGGCATAAAAGGTTGTAGGTTCGAATCCTACTACCCTAAAAATTATTGGATAAGTGACTGAGTGGTTGAAAGTGTCAATTTTGAAAATTGTTATGAATTTATTTCATCGTAGGTTCGAATCCTACCTTATCTGTTATTTTACTAAAAAATATAAAATAAAAAGTCTAGATAGCTCAGTAGGTTAGAGCATAGGGTTGAAAACTCTTGTGTCATAGGTTCGAATCCTATTCTAGACAAAAAATAAGTTAAAATGTTTTTTAAAAATAGACCTTTATCTCCCCATTTATCAATTTATACAAGTCAATTTACTTCAATTTATTCTATTTGACATCGTATTACAGGCATTAGTTTAATTTTTTTCATTTATTTTACAATATTAATTTTTAAACTTTCTTCTTTCTTAATTTTAAATTATAATGTTTTTTTAATTCTACCAAAAATTTATTTATGATTTCAGAATTGTATTTTTTTAAATATTGCATTATTTTTTTTATACCATTTATTTAATGGGTTAAGGCATTTATTTTGAGATTTAGGTTTTAATTTATTTGTTAAAAACTTAAAATATACATCAAAAATTAGTACATTAATTTTATTAATTTTTATATTATCTACATTGCTTAAAATTACATTATAAAATGAATTTTTTACTAAAAAACAAAACAAAAATTAACTCTTCTATTTTTTTTACTAATACTCAAAAATATTTTTTAAGAATTTATCGTTGAAATCCTTATTTAAACAAAAATCCTTGATTTTCTTTTTATCCTTTAATAAAAAAAAATTTAGGGCCTATGATCTTAGATGCATTAATATATATAAAAGAAAAAAAAGATTCTACTTTATCTTTTCGTAGATCTTGTCGTGAAGGTATTTGTGGAAGCTGTTCAATGAATATAAATGGTTTAAATACTTTAGCTTGTTTAGAACCTTTAATTTTAAGAAAAAACTTTATGACTGTTTACCCATTACCACATATGAATATTATAAAAGATTTAGTAACAGATTTAACTAATTTTTATTCACAGTATAAATCTATTAAACCTTGGCTTATTAATTTTACCAATAATAATAATGAAAATTTGCAATCAAAATTAGATCGTTTAGAATTAGATGGTTTATACGAATGTATTTTATGCGCATGTTGCTCATCAAGTTGTCCTAGTTATTGGTGGAATCAAAATAAGTACTTAGGACCAGCTATTTTATTACAAGCTTATAGATGAATATCTGATAGTAGAGATTCCTTTGAAAATCAAAGACTTGAATATTTAAATCATAATATTCGTTTATTTAGATGTCACACAATTATGAATTGTAGTAAAACTTGTCCAAAACATTTGAATCCTGGAAAAGCTATCTCTTTTATAAAACAAAAACTATTTTAGTTAAGGGCGAAGAATGGGAATTGAACCCATGTCCTTTAGATTCACAATCTAATGCTCTAACCTACCGAGCTTTCTTCGCCTGCGAAAGTAGCTTAATTGGTAAAGCTTAATCTTGCCAAGATTAATATTACGGGTTCGAATCCCGTCTTTCGCTACTTATAAATTTTTTATTAAAAAAATATGACTATAGATATTCTACTATTTTATTTATTTTTTAGTTTTACTATTGTTTCTTCTTTTATGGTAATAACACTTTCGAATGCTGTTCACTCTGTTCTTTTTTTAATTATTGTATTTTTTAATACAGCATCTTTACTTTTATTACTAGGAGCGGAATTTTTTTCTTTTATGTTTTTAATTGTATACGTTGGTGCTATTGCTGTTTTATTTTTATTTGTAGTTATGATGCTTAACGTTAAAAAGAATAATATAATAATTAATAAGTTATCAGTTTTACCTATAGGACTTATTATAATTTTTATACTAACGCAACAAGTATTTGCTATTTTAGACTATCAATTTATCTTATCAGATAAAATTTTTTTAGATTATATAATTTGAACAAAAGAAAATAACTATTTAACTAATGTAGAAGTTATAGGTATATTTCTCTATACAAAGTTTAGTTTGCTATTTTTATTATGTGGATTTATACTATTAGTATCAATGATAGGTGCTATTGTTTTAACTATGCACCAAAGACCAACAGTTAAAAAGCAAAGAATAAGTGATCAATTAATACGAAATTATAAAGGAGTTGTAAAATTTGTTAATCTTCGTAAATAATAGGTATGATGGAAAAAAGGTAGACATGTTAGATTTAGAATCTAGTAACATTTTGTTGTGAGGGTTCAAGTCCCTCTACCTATATTTTTAAATAAAGAATATGTATTAATACATATTCTTTATTTAAAAAACAATAAAAATTTTTCTAATTTACCTAAAATTGGTATTATTATTATAAAATACAAAAAATAATATATACTAGCTATTTGTCCTATTAATATATAAGGTTCTTCAACTGGCATTCCACCAATTCAACCTAGTATTAGACAGCAACTAATAATTGTATAATAAAAAAATCTATATAAGGGTCGAAATCTTGAACTTCTTACTTCGGCGCTATTAAGTCATGGTAGTAAAGCTAAAATAATTATAGCTGATACCATAGCTATAACTCCTCCTAATTTGTGTGGTATGCTTCTTAATATGGCGTAAAAAGGTAAAAAATATCATTCAGGTACTATATGAGCTGGAGTTACCATAGGATTAGCTTCTATATAGTTATCTGGATGCCCTAATGTATTTGGATAAAAAAAAATAAAATATGAAAAAAATATGAAAAAAATTACTACACCTAAGATATCTTTAATTATAAAATAAGGATACATATTAATTTTATCAATAGATGATTCAATTCCTAAAGGATTACCTGAACCATCTTGATGCAAGATGGCAATATGTATTAAACTTAAAGCTGAAATAATAAAAGGAAATAAATAGTGAAAACTAAAAAACCGATTTAATGTAGCATTATCTACAGAAAAACCTCCCCAAAGTCAAGAAACTAGATAATTTCCAATTAAAGGTACAGCTGATACTAAGTTTGTAATAACTGTTGCACCTCATAAGCTCATTTGTCCTCATGGTAGAACATAACCTATGAAAGCTGTTAAAATCATTAAAAGTAATATTATAACTCCTAAAACTCACACTAAATGTCGCGGTTTTGTATAAGATCCAAAATATAATCCACGAAACATATGAAGATATACAACAATAAAAAACATCGAAGCACCATTAGCATGTATATAACGCAAAAGTCAACCGTAATTAACATCACGCATAATATGTTCTAAACTTGTAAAAGCAAGTTCGGCATGAGGCGTATAATGCATTGCTAAAAATATCCCAGTAATTATTTGTATAATTAAACACATAGAAGCTAAAAAACCAAAATTTCAAGCGTAATGTATATTTATAGGTGTTGGATAATTAATTAAATGGTTATTAACTATATTAATAAAAGGTTTTTTAAGTAGTTGCATTTTTGTTTTTATGATGTTTTATTTTTCTTTCTATTTAGTAAAAAATTACTCGCTATCGGATTTGAACCGATAACTCTAAAAGAGAACGGATTTTAAATCCATCGTGTTTACCTTTTTTCACCAAGCGAGTTTTTATTCTGGTGTAAAAGGACTCGAACCTTTAAGTGATGGTATCAAAAACCAATGCCTTCCCTATTTGGCTATACACCAAAAAGCGAATAACGGGACTCGAACCCGTAATTAATAGTTTGGAAAACTAATGGTTTTACCAATTTACCTATATTCGCTTTTATTAATTATTTTGATATATTCTAATAATGTTATTTTATTTTTACACAAAAAATTACGGTTTTTTATATGTATACCATAAAACTTTTTTAAAGTTATAACTTTATTTAATTTTTTTATTATAAGTAAAGCTAATAATTTTGTCGTATGATCTTCTATTTTTTTTAAATAATCTAATCTTTTTTTAAAAACTATTACTGTATTAATTTTATTAAAAGTTTTTAAAGAATTTATAAACAAAAACATTAATTTACGATAATAATTACCTAAAATTGAAAAGTTATATATACTTAAATTTACATTTTTTTTATATTCTGAAAATTTTAAAAAACCAAAATATATTTTTTTTAAAGATCTTAGTAAATTATTTTTAATATTATTAGATTCATTTTCTAAGTATTTAGAAAATGAATCTCCATAGTTTTTTGAAGTTAAATAAACAAATGTAATAAAAGATAATAAAATCAAAGTTTCTTCATTTAGTAAAATTATTTTTTTATAAACTAAAAATAAAAGAGATAATAAAATTATTGTTAAATTAATCATAAAACTTTTAGGAACCGCCTCATCAATAAATTGAAATAAATAAAAATAATCAAACAACATCTACAAAATGTCAATACCATGCTGCTGCTTCAAAACCGAAATGATGTTGTTGAGTCATTTGATACTTTAATATACGAAGCATACAAATAAACAAAAAAATGGTACCTATAAAAACATGAAAACCATGAAAACCAGTTGCCATATAAAATGTAGAACCATAAATACCATCTGATAATCTAAAATCTGCCATATTATACTCAAAACCTTGTAAAGATGTAAAAATAATAGCTAAAACTATTGTAAAAAATAAACTTAGTAAACTTTCTTTACGATTTTTACTAACCATAGAATGGTGAGATCAAGTGACTGTACAACCAGATAAAAGAAGTATTAAAGTATTTAAAAAAGGAATTTCTCAAGGATTTAAAACAGAAATTCCTTTAGGAGGTCAAATAGAACCAATTTCAACAGTTGGTGCTAAGCTACTATGAAAAAACGCTCAAAAAAACGCAAAGAAAAAAAATATTTCTGAAATTATAAATAAAATAACACCATAACGTAAACCTTGTTGTACAATTCCTGTATGATGTCCTTCAAAAGTAGACTCTCTGATTACATCTCTTCACCAAACAAACATGGTTAGTAATAACATAAAAAACCCAAAAGATAAAATAAGATTTCCTTGCTTAAAAGCATGCATGTAAAGAACACCTCCTATAGCACATGAAAAAGCTGATAAAGATGCTACAAATGGTCAAGGACTTGGATCGACTAAATGAAAGGGATGTCTTTGTAAATTTTTAGAAATTTTAAATAGTGTAATCATTTTATTTTTTATTTTTAAAAAAGTTCTTTTTTTTAGTGTTATTAAAAAGAAAAGAAAAAAATTGGTTTAATTTATTATTAAAGTTTAATTTATTAAAAAATATTAAAAAAAATATAAAAATTAAAAAAATAAGTTGTAAAAAAGATATACGCATTAATTTTATTCATTAATTTTACTAGAAATTCAAGTTACATAATTATTTAAAGAAATTGCTTCCACAACAATTGGCATAAAACCATGATTAATACCACAAATTTCACTACATTGACCATAATACAAACCTTCTCTCTTAATGAAAAAAGATGTTTGATTTAAACGTCCTGGAATTGCATCGCACTTAATACCTAAAGAAGGTACTGCTCAACTATGTAAAACATCTGCTGCTGATACAATTACACGAATATGAGTATTTATAGGAACAATCATCCTATTGTCAACCTCTAATAAACGAAGTTGACCTATTAGTAAATCTTCTTCTGGAATCATATAACTATCAAACTCTATAAATTCTCCTGTGTCGTTTATATAATCAGAATATTCATAACTTCAGTATCATTGATGACCCAATGTTTTTATCGTTACAGCCGGAGAAATAATCTCATCCATAGCGTATAATAAAGAAAAAGAAGGTATAGCAATAATTAATAAAATAAAAGCTGGGGTTATCGTTCAAACCATTTCGATTAAAGTACCATGTGTTAAGGATGACGGAATATAATTTTGATTTGAATTAAAATGTCACAAAGTTCTAAAAAGCATCCATGTAACAAAAACAGATATAACACAAACAAAAAACATTAAATCATGATGTAAATTTATTATACCTTCCATAATAGGACTTGCTGGATCCTGAAATCCGATTTGTCAAATTTCAGGAGCATCACTATAAGATTTTGATGGTATAAAAAAAATAAGTAGTAAAGATAGTAAATTTAAATACATAATATACAGATTTATTTATTAAATGTTTCACATATACGAGGCATTTCATCAAATGTGTGATATGCTGGAGGCGAAGTAACAACTCATTCTAATGTAAAAGAACTATTTGTAGGGTTTTTATCAAAGTCTCATGGGTTACTTAAACATGGATTGTTTATAGTAAAAGAAATATAAACAATATAAAAGAAAAAAATAGTACTTAGTAAAGCTACATAAGAACCGTAAGAGGCTATTAAGTTTCAGTCACAATACGCATCAGGGTAATCAGGTATACGACGAGGCATACCAGCCAAACCTAAAAAATGCATTGGCATAAAAGTTAAATTAACTCCAATAAAAGTTGATCAAAAATGTATTTGTCCTAGTAGTTCAGGATATTGTACACCAGTAAATTTACCAAATCAATAGTAAAACCCCGCAAATATTGCAAAAACTGCACCCATAGATAATACGTAATGAAAGTGAGCAACTACATAATATGTATCATGTAAACTAATATCTAATCCTGAGTTTGCTAATACAATTCCAGTCAAACCTCCTATAGTAAATAAAAAAATAAAACCAATTGCAAATAACATCGGAGTTTTTAAAAAAATTGAGCCTTCTCACATAGTAGCAATTCAACTAAAAATTTTTATACCTGTAGGAACAGCGATAATCATAGTAGCTGCAGTAAAATAAGCACGGGTATCAACATCCAACCCAACAGTATACATATGATGAGCCCATACAATAAAACCTAATAAACCTATGGATACCATAGCATAAACCATACCAATATAACCAAAGACAGGTTTTCTTGAAAAAGTTGAAACAATATGACTAATCATACCAAAACCAGGCAAAATTAAAATGTAAACTTCAGGATGTCCAAAAAATCAAAATAAATGCTGATATAAAATAGGATCTCCGCCACCTGCCGGATCAAAAAAAGATGTATTAAAATTTCTATCTGTCAAAAGCATTGTAATAGCACCAGCTAATACAGGTACAGCTAATAAAAGTAAAAAAGCTGTAACAAAAATTGATCAAACAAACAAAGGCATTCTATACATACTTTGTCCAGGATTTCTCATGTTTATAATTGTTGTAATAAAATTAACAGCCCCTAGTATTGAAGATGCTCCAGCTAAATGTAAACTAAAAATTGCTAAGTCTACCGAAGCCCCTGAATGACTTTGTATTGAACTTAAAGGGGGATAAACTGTTCAACCAGTACCAGCACCAACTTCAACAATTGAAGAAGCTAATAAAAGAAATAAAGAAGGAGGTAATAATCAAAAACTAATATTATTTAAACGTGGAAATGCCATATCAGGACTTCCAATCATTATTGGTACTAATCAATTACCAAAACCCCCTATCATAACTGGCATAACTAAAAAAAATATCATTAAAAAAGCATGAGCTGTTATGAGAACATTATAAACCTGATGATTTCCCAATAGTAAATGATTTCCTGGCTGTGATAATTCCATACGAATTAACATAGATATGCATGCACCTATAATACCAGAAAATGCACCAAAAATTAAATATAAGGTTCCAATATCTTTATGGTTAGTTGAAAAGACTCAACGAAATATTCATTGTATAAAATATAGTTGCATTTTTTTGTTATTGTTGTTTAGTTTTATTAATTTCTTTATTAATCTTTAACTTTAATCGAGAGAGACGGGACTCGAACCCGCAATATTTAATGCGACAGATTAACACCTAACCTTTAGGTTTCTCTCTCTTTATTTAATTTTGTCGTACTATAATTAAATTAATTGATATTTGTTTATTTATAAAATTAAGTAATTCAAAAGCTTGGTTTAAATTTAAATTTTGAAACTCATAAAACATAAAACCTGGTTTAATAAAAATTCCTTCTGTAAAAATAGAACCTTTACCTTTACCCATTCGTGATTCCAAGTTGAGTTTAGTAACTGTTTTATTTGTATAAACTAATCTTCAAATTTTTAGTTTTTTTGAATTTAAAGTTAAATTTTTTTGTTTAGTTTGAATTACTCTATCAATAGAGGAGATTTGTTCTTTTAATAAAAATCCTCTAGATGTAGTTTTAAAACCAATGCTACCGAATCTAAGTAAATGACATGTACTAATTAAATTATTAATGATTTTTTTATGTGATTTTTTTATCATAATAAAAATAAGTTATAAAGATTTAAATTCGTAAAATAATCAAATTTTCAAACCGCAGGAACCAAATTTAGTATAAAAAGTTTTATACGAGTATTCCGTATAGTTATTTATACCAGTTAACGATAAAGGACCAAAGTTATATTTAATAGATTTTGCCATTTGACTTCTAGAAGTTTCAAAACAACCTGAAAATTTTAGTTTAAAACCTTTAAATTTAACTTTTTTAATTCCTTTAGAAGTATAAATTAACTTGTAGTTACCAGAATGTTCTTTGAAAATTTTATAGATATTTTGTAATATTTTTTTAACGGATTCTTCTTCCTTAATTAGAAATGTTAAATAATTAATAATTAAAAATGATGAATTAGTAAGACTAGATTTATTATAAAAATTAATAATAACAGGTAACTTTATTCAGTAATAAATAACCTTAATTAGATATTTTAAATTAAAAAAGTTATTTATTTTGTTTAAAGAAAAAATATTTATATTTATAAAAACTTTTTTATGAAAAAATTTTATATTTAAACCATCCAAAAAAATTTTATGACGAATTAAAAAAAGTATTATATAAATACGTACACTAGAATATATTTTTAATGTATTAGAATAATATTTAAAATTTTTACCATACTTAGAAAAAGCAGTAGGTCAAAATTGTAAAGTGCCTAGCTTAAAACTTATAGGGTTAATTTTTTGTGACATTAATTATTTAATTGAGTTAATAAATTTAATTTATAGGGTTTTTTCGTTTTTATAGGACTTATCTTATTTCTAAAAATAGCCTTAAATCGATCTATCTGTTTATCTTACAGAACCCTAATGAAAAAATAAAAATTATCTTAAGACTTTTGATTCTTTCAGTCTCTATAATAAATTTAACGTAGCTACTTGGCAATGCTAAAGGTTTAACAACCAATACACCAGTGGTTAAACTGTTTCGGTCCTCTCGTACTAAAAACAGATTTATTATTTTTCAAATCCTACAGCAGATAGGGACCGAACTGTCTCACGACGTTCTAAACCCAGCTCGCGTACCTCTTTAACTAGCGAACAACTAGACCCTTGAAATCTGCTTCAACTTCAGGATAAGATGAGTCGACATCGAGGTATCAAACCGTGGCATCAATAAGAACTCTCAACCACGATAAATCTGTTATCCCTAGAGTTCCTTTTATTTGTTAAGCGATAGTACTTCCACACATAAATATCGGATCATTATGACAAACTTTAGTTCCAAATTGATTAATTAATCTCATTGTTAAGCAAGTTTTTGCCATTATACGCTACATTACTTATAAAAAAGTAATTGAAACCTACCTTTGTACACCTCCGTTACAATTTAGGAGGTACTCGTCCCAAGTAAACTCCCATTCTTATACGGTTTTTGCATTATCAAATAAGTAAAATTTAAATTAAAAAATGGTATCTCATATTTAGTAGAATACTCCCATCTATGCTGTACTTTAAAATAAAATTTTACAATGTAAAAATAGAGTAAAGGATCTAGGGTCTTTCCGTCTTACTGTAGGTAATCCACATTTTCATGGATTATGTAATTTCGCTGAATTTATACTGGAGACAGTAAAGCAATCGTGACGTCATTCATGCAGGACGGAATTTACCCGTCAAGGAATTTCGCTACCTAAGGATTCTTATAGTTAGAACCGCCGTTTACTTAAGGTTAGATAAAAGCTAAATACTTTTAATAATCACTTTTAAGCACTGGGCAGACGTCAAACTCTATACATCTTATTTTAATTTGCAGAGTCCTATGGTTTTGGTAACCAGTCGTTGCTTTTTAGTTAATGTTACTGAAGTAAATTCAGTTCTCTTTATAGCGAACGTACAGAGTAAATTTGCCTAATTCCTTCAGTATAATTTATTCATACACTTTATTTAATAAAAAATCCTCCTGTGTTGGTTTAAGTACGGTCTCTCCTATATTATAATTTTTTCTCGAAGTAAAACTTTTTATAATATACTTACCTTTATCAGAAAAAATAAAAAATAAAACTTTTTAACAGTAAAAAAATTACTGCATATAATAAGTTTTTTTACCTATCAAGTACAGTCTTCACTCTCCTTTTAAGGACCGACTAACTCAATATATAAAAAATTACATTGAAAACCTTGGACATTAAAGTGACTATGATTTATACATAGTTTACGCTACTCATGTCAGCATTAGCACCTCTGAATATTTTCAAAAATTTACATTAATAAAATTATACAGAATATTTCACTACCATTAAAGTAATTAACTTTAATTTGTTATATCGATATATAGTTTAAAGTCTCATTTCATTTTAAATTTTTATAAAATAAATATTGAGCTAAAACGCTTTCTCTAATGAAAAGCTGCTTCTAAGCTTATCTTTAGTATTTGCGAAAATAAAAATTTTTTCAATAAACTATAATTTTAAGATCTTAATATACAATCTGGATTGTTTTCCTCTTGTCTTTAAACCTTATCGCTTAAAGACTGTCTGTTACTTTTATTAAACTAAAATTATAAGTTAAAATAAGCTTAGTAAATCGATATGATCCCTTTGCTTAATAAGTACTTTACCTTCAGATTACTTAAAAAAATAGTAACACAGTACTAAAATACATTTCGTGAAAAACCGGCTATCACCAAGTTTGATTGGTCTTTCGCCCCTAATTAAAAGTCATCCCTATATTTTGCTACATATACGGGTACAGTCCTCCAACTTATATTAATAAGTTTTTAACTTGCTTTCAACTAGATCACTTGGATTCAGGTATAAAAAATATAACTTCTAAATGCCTACTATTTTAAAATTTAGGCTTGCTATAATTATTAACTTACTGACTCATTATGCAAAAGGCATTTTGTTGTTAACAAGTAACTTCAAAAAATTATAAACACACAACTTCAAACTCAAATTTCTTTCAAAATATCTTATCTTTCCCTCACGGTACTTGTTCACTATCGGTTAAAAAATTTTAAATAGCTTAGAAGGTGGTTCTCCTATATTCATGCAAATTAAATTTCGCATTAATTACATATAATTATTTTATTTAATATATACGGGACTTAAACCCTTTAAAGTTATTTCTATAAAAAAGTAAAAATTAAGCTATATCTGTATTCATTCGCCATTACTAACAGTTTCTCTTTTGATTTTTTTTAGTGTTACTAAGATGATTCAATTCACACCAATTTAAGGTTTAAGGTTTCCCAATTGGATATTTGTATATCACAAGCTAATGCCTACATACAAAGTTTCGTCGCACGACGTCCGTTTATTTTTTACCAAGATATTCATTAAGTGCCCTTTTTTATAAAATAAACTAACTCAATTAAGTAAAATTAACCTTTAGTTAAGCTAATAAGCTCAACAGTTATGCTACTTCTAATACGATAATAAACAACTAATATAGCTAAACCAATAGAAGACTCAGCTGCAGCTACAGTTAAAATAAGTAAGGAAAAAATTTGTCCCATAATATCATCTAAGTAAATAGAAAGAAAAATAAAACTAAAACTAATAGATAAAAACATCATTTCTAATGACATTAACATAATTAAAATATTTTTTTGGTTTAAAAAAATTCCTAATACACTAATTAAAAATAAAAAGAAAGAAAGACTTAAACAATTTGATTGAGTTAACATTGTACTATATGTAAATTATTGAGGTGAGATAAAAAGTTTTATTTTCCAGCCCCAGGTTCCCCTAGGGCTACCTTGTTACGACTTCACTTTAGTTGCTATTGCATTATAAATTAATAACTTAATTTTCAAATGATCATAGTTTCCATAGCGTGACGGGCGGTGTGTACAAGACCTAAGAACAATTTCACCGTAACATTCTTATTTACGATTACTTGCAATTCCAGCTTTATATTTTCGAGTTGCAGAAAATAATAAGAACAAGTTTAATTTTTAAGAATTATTTAAATTTACATTTTAATTACTTTTTGAATTAAACATTGTAGCACATGAAAGTAGCCCAACTTATTAGGGTCATAAGGACTTGACGTTATTCTTTCCTTCCTGCAAAATATCTTTGCCGGTTTGTAATTAATACATAAGAGTTTCGTCCGTTTGTTGAAATTAATCAAACGCTTCAAAGCACGGACTGACGACAGCCATGCAGCACCTGTACTATGTATACAAAAATTGGTAAGGTTTCGCGCGTATCGTCGAATTAAACCACATGCTCCACCGCTTGTGCGGGCCCCCGTCAATTCATTTGAGTTTTAATCTTGCGACCGTACTTCCCTGGTGGAGTGTTTAACGTGTTAACTAAACTTCTAAAATTAAAAATAAAAGTGAACACTCATCGTTGAAGGCGTGGACTACGGGGGTATCTAATCCCCTTCGCTACCCACGCTTTTATACCTTAATGTCAGTTTTAACTTAGATTACTGCCTACGCTTTAGAAATTCTTTTAAATATCAAAACATTTTACCGTTACATTTAAAGTTCTGTAATCTTCAGATAAACTCAAGAAAATTTTTTTAGTTAGGTTTTTAAAGTTTATTTTAAATTTTTTATTATTAATTAATTTTCAATCTACGTATGCTTTACACCCAGTTAATCCGAATAACGCTCGCCCTTCTCGTATTACCGCGGCTGCTGGCACGAAGTTAGCCAGGACTTTTTTATGAAAATAAATCATAATTTCTTATCAAATAAAATGTATTACAGTTACTTACCTTAGTAACATACGTAACTTAGCTGGGTCAAGCTTACGCTCATTGCCCAATATTCCTCACTGCTGCCTCTATAATAGAGTCTGGACCATATCTCAATTCCAGTGTGGTTGTTCATCCTCAAAGACCAACTAAAGATTGTAAGCTTAATAGAATTTTATTACTAAATACTTAATCTTGCATAGACTTATCTAAAAAGTTAAATTAAACAAAACTTAAAGGTAAAATTTCTATGTAATACTCACCCGTTCGCTATAATTTTATTAATTTATAAATAAAATTAAACTTGCATGTGTTAAGCTAATTATAAGCGTTCATTCTGAGCCAGGATCAAACTCTTTTTTATTATATACATATGTTTGTTATTAGTCA